AATCAAAAGTTGCGGATAACTCTTTTTTTTACCTTTTTACCCGGATTCCCGATTACTAATTAAGAAGTCTCTATCAACAAGATAAAAACGTGAGTTCTTCCTTTCGTGAAATTGGGCAAATAAAACGAATTTCGTCTTACGTATATAATCAAATTCAAATTATAGAAAAACTAGATATAAAAAATAGATATATAGTTTTGTATCTTTCTCCATCTCCCGAAAATCCCATTTTCACTAAAAATCCCGGCTGTGTCGCATTCTAACGAATCTTTCGATAATTTGTAAGAAACTCTTTCTTTATTAAATTCGAAGACAAAAACAAAACACAAAGAAATGAAGAAAAATAATAAAATGGATTATCATATGTATCTTTTCATGTAGATAGATGAATAAGTCCATTTATTTAGTTCTACATTCCTTGGACTTATTCTATATACTCACTTAGATACTTATATCTCTAATAAGAATTTTAAGAATTTTCAAATTGAATTAATTAATAATAACTACGAATTCATAATAATTACAATTATTAATTATAATTAGTATAAATATAAAATATGATATTTAAAAAAAATAAGAACAGGTACAAATAGTAAATCGAGGTACCCATTTTATGACAACTTTCAATTTTCCCTCTATTTTTGTGCCCTTAGTAGGCCTGGTCTTTCCGGCAATTGCAATGGCTTCTTTATTTCTTCATGTTCAAAAAAACAAGATTGTTTAGATCCGAGGGGACCCAATCTCATCCTTTGAAACTTAGACTTGTAGCCTATAACACAGATATTTATTTCGGGAAATATGGTAGAACATGTGATTTCCGCCGAACATAAAGGAAAAGCTCTTAGGCCTGCAGAAAATGATCTATGGGTAACTGAATTCTAGCTCCTTTCAAATAGATCAGGATCGCCGAATGCCTAAAATGTAAAGTTGGTGGATCTATATGTATATCAATATGTATATTGGGATCATATATCATATGAAGGGTATGTTATTATTTTAGATCTAACCAATTTGATGAATTACTCCTAAAGGCTCCCATCAAATCAAACTAGTGCTAGTTCGCACTAGTGCTAGTTGATGAGAGTTCATTCGGAAACAAAAAAAGTAAAGTCAAAATAATTTGGGGTATTCTCTCAATTCCAATAAAATGCAATCGGATCAAGTATGAGTTGGCGATCAGAACATATATGGATAGAACTTATAACGGGGTCTCGAAAACTAAGTAATTTTTGCTGGGCCCTTATCGTTTTTTTAGGTTCATTAGGATTCTTATTGGTTGGAACTTCCAGTTATCTTGGTAGAAATTTGATATCTTTTGTTCCGTCTCAGCAAATCATTTTTTTTCCACAAGGGATCGTGATGTCTTTCTACGGGATCGCGGGCCTTTTTATTAGTTCCTATTTGTGGTGCACAATTTCCTGGAATGTAGGCAGTGGTTATGATCGATTCGATAGAAAGGAAGGAATAGTGTGTATTTTTCGTTGGGGATTCCCTGGAAAAAATCGTCGCATATTCCTCCGATTCCGTATAAAAGATATTCAATCCGTTAGAATAGAAGTTAAAGAGGGTATTTATACTCGTCGTGTCCTTTATATGGACATCAGAGGCCGAGGGGCTATTCCGTTGACCCGTACTGATGAGAATTTGACTCCACGAGAAATTGAACAAAAAGCCGCGGAATTGGCCTATTTCTTGCGCGTACCGATTGAAGTCTTTTGAGAAAAGGAACTGGGCTGGAGAACGAATGCTTTCTCAGCAGGAGGGAAAAATGCAAGAATCCTGTTTTTTTCTATAACTAAGTGATACTTTCGATGCAGATAAATCATATCTTGTAAATTACTTTCTTTTTGTCAATCGACCTTTTTTTATCCTTTCATTTGTGTTCTTGACTACCCAATAATGGGTTTTCTTAATAATGATAACTGGCCCGTTTCTGTCTTGTTTTGCCGCTCATTTTTTTGATCATCACAATATCTTTCTCTCAATTATTCTATTCTTGACTAATTATTCTATTCTTGACTATAGGGAATCGTTGGAATTTTTTTGAAATATTGGATATTTTGATAGAAAAGGAGTTCTTTCGTCTCAAAATCTCAATAATATTCATTCCTTAAAGGACTTTTTCGGGCATTCATCGAAAGTAGACACTTGTTTGGAATTTGATGAATTGAGATATCCGGAAACATGATTTTGTATTATTTCTTCAGTCGAATTCGAAGTGGAGTCTTAGTCTATTTCTGTATTCTTTCTAGATTCAAACAAAATCACAAAAAATAGATTCATAGGTTTGATACCTTGTCTAGAACTCATGTTTGAAAGAAATATTCGATCACATAGAGTCGACAAATGAAGTGGGTTAATTACAAATTCACAGGTGAAAAATGGCAAAAAAGAAAGCATTCACTCCTCTTTTGTATCTTGCATCTATAGTATTTCTGCCCTGGTGGATTTCTCTCTCATTTACTAAAAGTATGGAATCTTTGGTTACTAATTGGTCGAATACTGGTCATTCCGAAATTTTCTTGAATGATATTCAAGAAAAAAGTATTCTAGAAAAGTTCATAGAATTAGAGGAAATCCTCTTCTTGGAAGAAATGATCAAGGAATACCCGGAGACACATCTACAAAAGCTTCCTATAGGAATCCACAAAGAAACGATCCAATTAATCAAGATACACAATGAGGATCGTATCCATACGATTTTGCACTTCTCAACAAATATAATCTGTTTTGTTATTCTAAGCGTTTATTCTATTTTAGGTAATGAAGAACTTGTTATTCTTAACTCTTGGGCTCAGGAATTCCTATATAACTTAAGTGATACAGTAAAAGCTTTTTTGATTCTTTTATTAACCGATTTATGTATCGGATTTCATTCACCCCACGGTTGGGAACTAATGATTGGTTCTGTCTACAAAGATTTTGGATTTGGTCATAATGATCAAATTATATCTGGTCTTGTTTCCACTTTTCCAGTTATTCTCGATACTATTTTTAAATATTGGATTTTTCGTTATTTAAATCGTGTATCTCCGTCACTTGTAGTTATTTATCATTCAATGAATGATTGATAAATGATCCACCAATATTAATCCAATTAGAATGTTTCTTACTTTGTAGTTCTACATAAGTATTAAAAACTTTCTATGCGGGGGATTTTCATACTATAGTATTCTAGTAGTATTCTAGTAAAATGATTCCAATAAATAGCAGAATCGTGGATAGGGAACTATACTGGCGACCTACCCAATTTATTGTAGAAATTTTCGGATCAATGATTAGACCATGCAAACTAGAAATACTTTTTCTTGGATAAACGAACATATTATTCGATCTATTTCCCTATCTCTCATGATATATATCATAACGCGGACATCCATTTCAAGTGCATATCCCATTTTTGCGCAGCAGGGTTATGAAAATCCACGCGAAGCGACTGGGCGTATTGTATGTGCCAATTGCCATTTAGCTAATAAGCCCGTGGATATTGAGGTTCCACAAGCGGTACTTCCTGATACTGTATTTGAAGCAGTTGTTCGAATTCCTTATGATAAGCAAGTGAAACAAGTTCTTGCTAATGGTAAGAAGGGGGGTTTGAATGTGGGGGCTGTTCTTATTTTACCGGAGGGGTTTGAATTGGCCCCTTCCGATCGTATTTCTCCCGAGATGAAAGAAAAGATAGGCAATTTGTCTTTTCAGAGCTACCGCCCTAATAAAAAAAATATTCTTGTGATAGGGCCTGTCCCTGGTCAGAAATATAGTGAAATCACCTTTCCTATTCTTTCCCCCGATCCCGCTACTAAGAAAGATGTTCACTTCTTAAAATATCCTATATACGTAGGGGGGAATAGGGGAAGGGGTCAAATTTATCCCGACGGAAGCAAGAGTAACAATACAGTTTATAATGCTACAGGAGCGGGCATAGTAAGTAAAATCATACGAAAAGAAAAAGGGGGATATGAAATAACCATAACAGATCCATCGGATGGACGTCAAGTGGTTGATATTATCCCTCCAGGACCAGAAGTTCTTGTTTCAGAGGGTGAATCCATCAAATTTGATCAACCATTAACGAGTAATCCTAATGTGGGTGGATTTGGTCAGGGAGATGCAGAAATAGTACTTCAAGATCCATTACGTGTCCAAGGTCTTTTGGTCTTCTTGGCGTCTGTTATTTTGGCACAAATCTTTTTGGTTCTTAAAAAGAAACAGTTCGAGAAGGTTCAATTGGCCGAAATGAATTTCTAGACTCGCGGATTTATCGACATCAGGTTCGTAAAAAGAACAAAATTTTTGTTGTCAATTATGTATGATCACAAAAAATCAATTCTGAAAAACCTTTTATTTACCTGCTCTTTTTCTACGAGCTTGGGGGAATCCCTTGTACCGCATTCCTAGTCATAATAGGTAGATTTTTGTTTGAAGAAGACTATTTTATTTGACTTTATGACTTTACCACCCCTTTCTTTGTTTTTTTTAGCCAAATTGATAGGACTATGTTACTATTGCTAGATTGTAATGTCATAAAATGGATCCCTTTTATTCTATTTCAAATAGAATAAAATTGGGATAGATATTAGCATAAGTAAGCGGGTAATAGAACGAACTAGAAATGCGGGGAACAAATAATTCTAGGAGGCATTATTTGTCTTCCTAGTCTTCGACACAAGAAAAGGAATTTTCTACACCCCTTTCTTGTGTCGAAGGGGTAATGATTTTTGATCCTGTTCGTCAAAAACAAAAATTCCTAGTCTTGGTTTCGGTTTTCCAGATGTATCAGAATTTTTTTTGATTTATTATACGTACAATAAAATAGAAAATAAAATCAAAAAAAAGTAGTGGACAAAAAAAAAAAAGAAAACCTATTCAATGAACTTTCCACTTTTCTGAGATACTAAAATAAAATAAATAAATAGGATATAGGATAATAGTATAGAAAGTATTTGTGCGATATCTAATCTACAGAAATATATATAATCCAGGAAATTGAGTGATTCCCC